GAATATTTACTTCCATAATCTCATCGGTTTTTTACTTCGCAATAACTCGGGATTTAATCCCCTAGAGATGATAAATCTTTCGGCTGTAAATTCAATGAATGAATTACCTCTCATGATCTTGAATCGGATCAATATCATGAATAACAATATCTGATCTGGCAAATCAACCCGTCGTCAAGACTTGAATAGTATAACATAGGAAGTTCTTTTATCCATACCGAATCCAAATTTGGATTCCTGACTCAATCAATCCAAAATTCCTTTATTTCTCATCTGTTTCCTTGTTTTTTCTATAACCTGCCGCCTTGCGTCTTCCTTGGACAATCGTCTGATAAAGGATCATCAGATTGTCTTTCCACTTCGATTAATTACATAGTTCTAAACCTAAATAACCAATAAAAGCGAAATAGAAAAAATAGGAAAGCAAAAAGAAATAAAGACTCCTTTTTGCTTTGGGAATGTTTGCTTTGGAAATGAAAGTATGCCCCTCGCCACCCTTTACTAGTTCATAGAAGGGAAAAAATGAATTGATGTATTTATTTGATTTTGATCCGTCGGGACTGGCGGGGCTCGAACCCGCAGCTTCCGCCTTGACAGGGCGGTGCTCTAACCGATTGAACTACAATCCCGGGGAAAGGAAATAGGGGATCTCGCAGAAAATTGGATTCTTTTTTTTATCTTCGTTGGGTCTTTCTGAAGGACAGGGGGATTTGTACCATCTCATGTTAGATTAGCGGATTATTGGGCCGAGCTGGATTTGAACCAGCGTAGACATATTGCCAACGAATTTACAGTCCGTCCCCATTAACCGCTCGGGCATCGACCCGGGAAGAATCAATTTTAGGCTTATTAGTAATCCATGATCAACTTCCTTTCATAGTACCCTACCCCCAGGGGAATTCGAATCCCCGCTGCCTCCTTGAAAGAGAGATGTCCTAAACCACTAGACGATGGGGGCCAACTTGACTAACCGCCCTCATACTATGATCATAGTATGATCAGTTTTTTGAAATTGTCAATATAATGGAATGATCAGATCCGGGGGATCCTTCCGTTTTTCATAATTGTATAGAATTTTTGGATTCGTCATTCATATTCATGAATCGTTCATTAGAATCGACATTCTCTAGATAAATCGAATCTAGTAAGCGGGAGCAAAATAAAAAAGTTATCAAAAATGTTCTTTAAGGCTTTAGTTCCAGGAGGGAGTAGAATCTCTTCATGACATGATTCGATGAAATGTCTTGAAATTCATTTTAGATAAAATTAGTAAGTGTGCGTGTATGTTATGTATCAATTAAGTGAATTTTGTTTTCATTAAGGATCATCTCAATAAACGAAATTAGGGCCGGTCTTGAAACAATTCATTTTACCTAGATTTTCTAGGAAAATCCATTGGATTATTCAAAAATAAGCTACTAGTCACTATGAGTATACTATATATATATGTATATAATCTATTTATATATATGTATATAATATATTTGCATATAGAGATTTTATCTACATAGTGACTCGTCCGGGAATGAAATCAAATAAGCCCTTTTAACTCAGTGGTAGAGTAACGCCATGGTAAGGCGTAAGTCATCGGTTCAAATCCGATAAGGGGCTTTTTTTTGTATTTGGAATAAAAAAGGAACTAACCGGATAATACGGTTATCATTATACTGAGTTAGAGTTGAGTTAGAGTATAGTAGTTCTAGTTAAAAAATGGAACATTTGGTCGGAAAATTTTCATTATTATGAATAATCATAAGCCGCCTCTTGAATCGCCAAAGATTCCTATTTTCCATTATACCAAGCAAATCCACCGGAAAGATTCGAAATCAACAAAACAAAAGAAAAAGTAAGTGGACCTGACCCATTTAATTATAACTATATCCGCTATTCTGATATTCAAATTAGATAGAGATCGAATTTGAATTAGAATAGCCGGACACCTCCCTTTTTTAATTTCATTTCTTTGGACTTGGAAAGGAAAGAATTTGTCGATATTTCCGATTCAATCTTCTTGTTCCTATCTTTCAAGTCACAAGATAAGAGCCATTTCCACTATTGTTCTTTGATTACAGATCAAGATGAATTTCTATCTATCTAAGTCTATTTAGATGTATAGCTATCAGATCACGACTTCATGTACCAAACATTTCTATATTGTCGCATCCGATATTTTTGTTACGACAGTGTAATGGATGTGAGAAAGAAACTTTCATTTCAAGTCTTCTATTTTTTTTATTGAATTTAACGAAAAAAAGGGGAAAGGGGGAGGAAAGTCTCTTTCTTTCTAAGAGATAAGACTCAATAGAAAAATACTGGAAGGGTCTTTGTTGCTTTGACCCGTGGGAAGATATACTCTGGAGTTTTTGATTTATCTGACAAAAAAAATGAAAAAAGAAATGAATAAAATTATGTATATGGAATTGGAATCGTTTAGTATACATAGAAATTCGAACAATCTAGAAATATCTTTCTTTTTCGCAATCTCACGAACAAGATCTAA